TGCTGAATCACAGACAAAAAAAAGAAAAAATAAACATATAAAGCAACGGAGCCATCATAGTATTTTTGAACTCCTCCGAAAGGAAGGATGGCAATTTGATTATTTACCCATCTGAGTCTGATAGATTCTATTTTCTCTTTCTTCAATAGAAAGGAGGGGGGTCAATTTTCTTGTAGAGCCGTATGCACAAAAGATGCCTGTACGGTTGTTCAATTCTATCTTTTTTCTATTCTTTATCTTTCTTTTCTCTTTGCTTTATCATGCGAGATAGGGGAAGCTTTTATTTTGTTATATCATCAGGGTAATGATACATGAACCTTATAGTGCTTTTTATATGGCACAAGTAGGCGAATTTGTCATGGAAGCGGTAGAACTGATGAAACTGCGTGAAACCCTCACAAGGGTTTATGCAGAAAGAACGGGCAAACCCTTCTGGGTTGTACACGAAGATATGGAAAGAGATATTTTTATGTCAGCAACAGAAGCCCAAGCTTATGGAATTGTTGATTTTGTAGCGGTTCAAGGAAAATAACATGGATTTCGCGCAAATCTGTGATTTGAGATTTTATCTTCGAATTGAATATTCTATTAAATAGAAGTAATTCACCATCATTCGGTTAGGATCAATCTAAACCAACCCATCATATTATGTATACGATTCAACATGCCAACTATTAAACAACTTATTAGAAATACAAGACAGCCAATCAGAAATGTCACGAAATCCCCCGCTCTTCGGGGGTGCCCTCAGCGTCGAGGAACATGTACTAGGGTGTATGTGCGACTCGTTTAGATCATGAGCTGGCACAAAAGCAAGAAAACTACTTTTACAGTATCAATGATCAGTACCGGTGAATGGGATAGGATGGAAAAAGGAACTCCATCCATTATTAAAAAAAAAAAACTCTACCATATCCCTCTATTGTGTATGAAGTTTATGGTTTCCGTTGGTGTAAATCCAATCACCTGAATTTAAGATGATAAGAAATTCTCCATTGGTAACAAATGGTTATCCATTAAGCGGAGGAAATCTTATTTAAACGGACTAAGAGGGTCAGCTACCCAGCAAACTTTCATAATTAAATACCGTTACTGTATAGGTAGATCTGATTGTGAAAGACCTATTACTGGATAATTCATGGGTAGAGCCAAAGCGTGTGAACTATACAAGTTCCCAATAACATCAATTAGTTGATTAAATAGTAAATTAAAGTATAAAGTAAAGGCTCCGGTGTATAGAGAAGACCTCACCGTTTAAGAAGTAACCATAGAAACGAAGGAACCCACTATTTCTTTTTTTATTTCTTTTATTTACTATATTTTTGATACCTAGGAAAATACAATTTCTTAGTTCTGTCTTATTTCGCAGTGAAATACCTAAAAAAAAAAATCGTGGTCGGGAAGGTTAGAGTAGCCAAAGCCATTGGAATTTTTATTTTATACATTGGAAAAATTCGTTTTGTTATTAATAGACTAGGAAGGGGGAAAAGAATAACTGAAAGAAAGGCAATCAATTAGTTATTCGTCAAAGTTTCATTTATTCAATGACCAGAATTAAACGGGGATATATAGCTCGGAGACGTAGAACAAAAATTCGTTTATTTGCATCAAGCTTTCGAGGGGCTCATTCAAGGCTTACTAGAACTATTACTCAACAGAAAATAAGAGCTTTAGTTTCGGCTCATCGGGATAGGGATAGGAAAAAGAGAGATTTTCGTCGTTTGTGGATCACTAGGATAAACGCAGTAATTCGCGAAAGGGGAGTATCCTATAGTTATAGTAGATTAATACACGATCTGTACAAGAGACAGTTGCTTCTTAACCGTAAAATACTTGCACAAATAGCTATATCAAATAGGAATTGTCTTTATATGATTTCGAACGAAATCATAAAGGAAGTAGATTGGAAAGAATCCACCAGAATAATTTAAATGGAGTTACCCGGAGAATGAACTCCGGGAAGGTAGAGTAGAAATTAGTATGAGAAAATATACTAAAGTAGTCAAAATGAATGAACACGTTCAATTCAATAAAAACAGATTTCTTTTTTTCCGATTCATTTTTTCTTACGACACGATACTCAAATCTAGATTCACTCAAATCTAGATTCTTGTAATTATGATTCAAGTGAAGAAAAAGTAAGCCTATTTATTTCGGGCTTTAAAACCAGTAGTTCTAGCGGTCGACTCGGTTCTTTCAAATTGTTTCTCATTATTGAGAAAAGGTAACAAAGATAAAATACGAGCTTGTTTTATAGCAAGAGTAATTAATCGTTGTTGTTTCAAGGTCAATCTATTCACACGTCTTGATAATATTTTTCCTTGTTCACTAATAAATCGACTAATTAAACTCATGTTTCTATAATCAATTCGATCCCCCGATTGAATCGGGGGCAAACGCCTACGAAAAGATCGCTTGAATTTAAGAAAAGGTCGCTTGGATTTATCCATGGTTTGTTTGTTTAATTTATTCCTTATCCCTAAAATCCTATTTCTTCATT